TAGAATTCTATATATATATAGAATAATATATATAGAATATAGAATTCGAATTTACGTTATCAGAAAAAACTACCAGAAAAAAGAGAAGGAGAGATAAAAAAAGACATTTGGATCTTTTATTTATTTTTTTTTTTATATCATAGGAATCAATCCGTATTTATTATTTATGTTTGATCGTGTTTAAATTACAAGTATTTTTTTGATTTCAAATAAAATACATTCAAATAAATCATTGTTATTCAATATTCATGGGAATAAAAAGAACCCAACTAGGTACTGGCCGGGCTCTTTGGCTGTAGAAAAAGAAAAAAAGAAACTCAAAAATAGAATATAGAATAATGAATAGAAATTAAATAGAAAAAAAAGAGATAAGATAAAAAATAAGAGAAAAAGAAGTCTCTTTTTTTTCAAGCTCCATTTTTTTTTTCTTCTTGTTTATGCGATATAACATAAACAAAGTAATTCTATTTTTTCAATTGGGGAGAGATGGCTGAGTGGACTAAAGCGTCGGATTGCTAATCCGTTGTACAAATTTTTGTACCGAGGGTTCGAATCCCTCTCTTTCCGTTTCCATTGATGATTTGTTATTTTTTTCTTATTCTTCACGTCCTGGATTACGTCCTGGATCGTTAGATAGGAATCCGAAGATGAAAAGAGAAACGAAGAATATCACTACCGTGTAAACAAATAGTTTTAGAGTAAGCATTATAAAATCTCCAAGATAATTAAAAAAACGACAAAGAAAGAGAATAGATTCTCTTATATTACATTACACATTTTGTTTCTTTTAATACTAAGTTTCTAAAAAATGAAGTGATTTTAAGGTATATATATATATGAGTTTAGGAAATGGATTGGTGGTGGGCTCAAATCGAATAATAGGATTCGGATTTCTCAATTGAAAAAACGTAGCTGATGAGATGATCCGTATTTTTTTCGTATATACCAAAAAATTTCAATATTGGAATCGAGAATTCACACTGTAAGACTTATCTGATCTTAAAAATTGTAAAAATGTTCGAATTTTAGTTTTCTAATAAATTCTGAATTTTTTTAAGACATTACTCAAATTAAAGATCTCATCGAAAACTTACAGCAGCTTGCCAAACAAAAGCTAATAGAAAAAAGAGTACAGGTATTATTGGCATAATATCTACAATTGGATTCAAGAAAGCGTAGGCTTCAGGCAATTTCGCCGAGAAAAAACTACTTGAATAAAGGACGGAGTGAATACAAATACAGACCAAACTAAAGATATTAAGCATAACAAACATTTTGTTCTTTAAGAAAATAAAAATTATTTTTTCTTTTTTTTTTTTGAATTAGAATTTTCATTTTTATTGTATTTTTTTGTATTATGTATATATATATTAATAAAATCCAAAAAAATACAATAAATTAAAGAAATTCATATTAATTTATGAATAAAACTAAAAAAAATGAATCAAATAAGATAAGACCCTCCAAAATCCTTCTTTGATTTGAACCTATCCAGTTCCAAATCTTTTTATTCTTAAATCCAAAATAGAAGAAATCATACTTCTATACAATATCTTAATTGAATTCTATGTAATGATCAATAAATTTAGTTTTATTCTATATATACACATATCCAAATCCTAGCAACCCATTTTTCTATAGAAATTTGGGAACTGGTGGAATTGACGAACAACCGATATCAATAATAGTGTTTATTAGTGTCAAATCGAAAATGGGGCGTGGCCAAGCGGTAAGGCAACGGGTTTTGGTCCCGCTATTCGGAGGTTCGAATCCTTCCGTCCCAGTCCCAGAGCATATCCATTCTTGATGTATATCCTATTTGGATACAAATTGTATATCAGAATCAAGATTATCCCCCCCTTTTTTTGAATTATTCATCTCTAATCTAAATCGACTTGCTTTAGAAGATGTAGATTTAAAACAAGTAGAATTTTTTCTTTTTAATGTAATCCTTGTGGATATAACTAATTATATATATAGGTATATATATATATATTTTTTAGAATATTTTTTTTGAATAAATTCCCATTTTTTCTACTTTACAAATTCGAAAAATAGAGTAGAAAATTGATTCATACAATATCGAGTTAATTTCAATTTTTTTACGTCTTTACTTTGAAAATGGTTTTCGTTATATAGAAGAAAACCTCAGACGTAAAAAGGATAGATTATTATGTATCGATTGAATCAATGACTATTCACGATTCCATAAAGGAATGTTATGGTAAAACTTCGTTTGAAACGATGTGGTAAAAAGCAACGTGCGACTTGAAAGACATGATTAGATTAGCTGTGGATTCTTACATCCACCATTTTTTCTAGTATATAGAAATCAACATGCTCCTGACTCGACATCATTTGTTCTGTTCCACTAGAACTTATTGTTTTGGGGACGGGAAAGGGGTTGATGATGTAATATAGTACATGATGGAGCTCGAGTTTATTCATTTCTCGGGGGCAAGTATCTAAGGTTAGTGAAAATTAATAAGTTAGAACAACTTTGTAAGCATATTTTTGATAGAAAAATAGAAAGGATTCAATTTGAGCAAGGTTCAAAAAAAATGGTTGGAATTAGTCAAACTTTTTCGATCAAAAGTGTATCCGCGGGAATTAACCTTCTATTTTGTATGATTCTTTCAGAGAAAGAAAAAAAATGGTATGTTGCTGCCATTTTGGAAAATATTTTGAATTCCCGAAGTAATGTCTAAACCCAATGATTTAAAGAAAAGCTAAAAGATCATGGAACAAGTAAATACTATTAGAAAAAATTTGAAAAAATAGATTCTAAAGAAACACAGGCAAGAAAAGGGGGTAGAGACCACTCAATAAATGAAATAGCTAAAGGCTTTGTTTTCTTTTTAGTTATTTGAGAATTATCCAATTTGAGTTATGGGATTACAAATATGAGGAGTTATTTTCTTTCTTTTTCAGAAAGAAAATAAGAAAAAAATACTTAAGGCATAGTTTAATTGATTTGATGATTTTATGGATCTATTTGACATCATAATTTTATACATACATATAATTTTGAATTTTCTCGAGCCGTACGAGGATAAAACTTCTTATACGTTTCTAGGGGGGGTGCATTATTTATCTATATCTATCCCAATGAGCCGTTTATCGAATCGTTGCAATCGATGTTCGATCCCGAAGAGAGGGAAGAGATCTCCGGAAAGTTGGTTTTTATGATCCAATAAAGAATCAAACCTATTTAAATATTCCTGTTATTCTATATTTCCTTGAACAAGGCGCTCAACCTACAGGAACTGTTCAGGATATTTCAAAAAAGGCAGGTGTTTTTATGGAACTTAGTTCGAATCAACAAACGAAATTCAATTAATGAAATAAAAAAAGGGGTGTGGATGACTTGTATTATATAGATTTTGAAAACTCTTTTATCTTTTATCCCCCCGCTCTCTTGTTATATTCATACCTCATTTTTTATTTCTTGTTGTTTATATAGAATGTTGTTTTCTATAGCCAGAAAAATAAATGAAATTTTCATCGATCTTCAAAACAAAATAAAAAAAAATGTATAAAGATAAAAGATAGAATATAGGAAAAAGCAAATGAATAATCACTAAATGAAGTAATTGGACTTATAAAAACATTACCCCCAATGAGGTGATATTTTTTTTTTTTTTTCATCCAATGACTATACATCTATTATATTTTTATGTAAATAGAGGAAAAAACTCTATGAAAAAATGGTGGTTCAATTCTATGTTGTTTAATAGGAAATTAGAATACAGGTGTGAATTAAGTAAATCAATAGATAGTCTTGGTCCTATTGAAAATACCAGTGTAAGTGAAGAAGACCCCCAAATTTTAACCGATATGAATAAAAAAATTCATAGTTGTAATGATACTGACAATTCTAGTTACAGTTATTTTGATTATTTAGTAGGTGTCAGGAACATCCAGAATTTCCTATCCGATAAAACTTTTTTAGTTAGGGATAATAAGAGGAACAGTTATTCCATATATTTAGATATTGAAAATCAAACTTTGGAGATTGACAATGATCATCCTTTTTTAAGTGAACAGGAAAGTTTTTTTTCTAGCTATCTTAATAATGTTTCTAAGAGTGATGACGATCATTACATGTATGATACTAAATATAGTTGGAATAATAAGATTAATAGTTGCATTGATAGTTATCTTCATTCTCAAATCTGTATTGATAGTTTCATTTTAGATGATAGTGACAAATACAATGACAGTTATTTTTATAGTTACTTTTTTGGTAAGAGCAGAAATTCGAGTGAAAGCGAGAATTCTAGTTCTAGTATAATAACTAGCACGAATGATAGAAATGATAGTGATTCGACTATTGGAGAAAGTTCTAATAATCTCGATGAAACTCAAAAATATAAGCATTTGTGGATTGAATGCGAAAATTGTTATGGATTAAATTATAAAAAATTTTTGAAATCAAAAATGAATATTTGTGAACACTGTGGATATCATTTGAAAATGAGCAGTTCAGATAGAATAGAACTTTCGATTGATCCGGGTACTTGGAATCCTATGGATGAAGACATGGTTTCTCTGGATCCCATTGAATTTCATTCAGAAGAGGAACCTTATGAAGATCGTATTGATTCTTATCAAAGAAAAACAGGATTAACTGAGGCTGTTCAAACAGGTACAGGTCAACTAAATGGTATTCCTGTAGCAATTGGAATTATGGATTTTCAGTTTATGGGGGGTAGTATGGGATCCGCAGTAGGTGAGAAAATCACCCGTTTGGTAGAATATGCTACCAATCAACTTTTACCTCTTATTCTGGTATGTGCGTCCGGAGGAGCGCGTATGCAAGAAGGAAGTTTGAGCTTGATGCAAATGGCTAAAATCTCTTCTGCTTTATATGATTATCAAACAAATAAAAAGTTATTCTATGTATCGATCCTTACATCTCCTACTACTGGTGGGGTGACAGCTAGTTTTGGCATGTTGGGGGATATCATTATTGCCGAACCAAATGCTTATATTGCATTTGCGGGTAAAAGAGTAATTGAACAAACATTGAATAAGCCAATACCCGAAGGTTCGCAAGCGGCTGAATATTTATTCCACAAGGGCTTATTTGATTCAATCGTACCGCGTCATTTTTTAAAGGGAGTTCTGAGTGAGTTATTTCAATTCCATAATTTCTTTTCTTTGACTAAAAATGAAAAAAAAGCATTTTCGGCTATGCCTTCTTTTTTTTTTTCATTTTTAGTCAAAGAAAAGAAATTATGAGACAAAAATAAAAAATGAAAACATAGAGGATCAAAGTAATAAAAGAATAATAAAAGGTATCATACATATATTTTTGGTTCTTTTCGAAATAGAGGGTTAAATCAATCAATTTATTTAGTTCTACATATATAGTTAATTATATATATTATAGTTAATTATATATATATTGACTTAGCTATAATCACTAGAATTCCTATATACTTATACTAAGTATATAGGAATTCTAGTGATTATAGACTATCTTTATAACAATATAAAATAAGAATAAAAAAAATGTAAAATAACAATAATATATAAGGTACAAATAGTAAAGCGAGGTACCCATTTTATGATAAACTTTCCTTCCATTTTTGTTCCTTTAGTAGGCCTTGTATTTCCAGCAATTGCAATGGCTTCTTTATTTCTTCATGTTCAAAAAAACAAGATTTTTTAGATATGGTCAGTAGGGACAAATCATATATATATCATATATATAGATATTTTTTAGATCTGGAAGCAATTCAATGAATTCCTCTCAAAGGTTTACATTAAAATAGTGCCAAGTTACTTTAGAAACAAAGAAAAAGAAAGTCAAATTAATTTGCTGGGGTTTTTTTCTTCCCCAATTATAATAAAAGAAAAAATAAAATAAAAATTGGATTTAATATAATATTTTATAGAATATGAATATAATATTGCGATTAGAACATCTACGGGTATATCCTATAACGGAGTCTCGAAAAATAAGCAATTTCTTTTGGGCCTTTATCATTTTTTTAGGTTCATTAGGATTGTTATTGGTTGCAATTTCCAGTTATCTTGATATGGATTTTTTATTTTTGTCTGAGGAAATTAGTGATTTTCCATTTATTCCACAAGGGGCCACGATGTCTTTCTATGGAATGGAGGGTCTCTTTATTAGTTTTTATTTGTGGTGCACTATTTTGTGGGATGTAGGTAGTGGTTATGATATCTTCGATAAAAAAGAGAAAAAAGTATGTTTTTTTCGTTGGGGATTTCCTGGAAAAAATCGTCGTATTATTTTCGAAGTACCTATGAAAGAGATTCAATCCATCAGAATAATAACAGGAGTTAAAGAAGGGGGTATTTTTACTCGTACCCTTACTTATGAGAGTATTGTTTATATGGAAACCATAGAACAGGGTTTTATTCCCTTGACTCGTATTGAAGATAATTTGACTCCACCAGAAATTGCACATAAAGCTGGTGAATGCGCTATATTCTTGGGTGTACCGCTTTTGTACTGACGAGAATTGGACTTAACTAGAAATTGTACAAAAAGCTTTAGAATTGTCCTATTTATTTCGTGTACCGATTGAAATATTTTGAAAAAAAAAAAAGAAACTTCAAAATATTTCCATTTTTATAGATGGGACGTTCTTTGGTTTCGAAATCCTACTATTATATTCATAAACCGAAGTGTTCTTTCGTGTATTCATAAAAAGGAATAATTTTTTCTTCGAATCTTAGCGATTGATATCCTTTCGAAACAATATTTTTTTCTTCATTTGAATTGACAGTGAATTCTTTCGATTTCTTATTCGATTTATGTATTCTTTCTAAATTAAACAAGGCAAGGACTAACTCCCGAATTGCAAGTAAAAAACGAGAAAATCGAATATAGATTTATATATAAGCTCTATGACTTGTAATAGAACTTATTCTTGATAGAAAGATTATTATCATATAGAGTTGACGAATGAGATGAAGTTGAGTTCATTAAAGACGAAAAATGACAAAAAAGAAAACATTCATTCCCCTTCTATATCTTACATCTATAGTCTTTTTGCCCTGGTGTATCTCTTTCACATTTAAGAAAAGTCTGGAATCTTGGTTTATTAATTGGTGGAATACTAGGCAATCCGAAATTTTCTTGAATGATATTCAAGAAAAGAGTATTCTAAAAAAATTTATTGAATTTGAGGAACTGTTTTTCTTAGATGAAATGTTAAAGGAATGTCCGGAAACACATTTACAAAACCTTCGTACTGGAATCTATAAAGAAACAATCCAATTAATCAAAACGCACAACGAAGATCGTATTCATACGATTTTACACTTCTCAACAAATATAATCTGTTTCTTTATTCTAAGAGGTTATTCTATTCTTGGTAATCAAGAACTTGTTCTTATTAACTCTTGGGTTCGAGAATTTTTATATAATTTAAGTGACACAATAAAAGCTTTTTCTATTCTTCTATTAACTGATTTATGTATAGGATTCCATTCAACCCATGGTTGGGAACTAATGATTGG